TAGCAGAATTTCATTTCCAACGGAAATCCCCCCTTTTTTTTTTTCATTTGGAATTTGGATTATTTCTTTGTCGTTGTTTAGAATCAATGGTAAATGGAAAGACGTTTAGATGATACTTCATCAGATGATTGTACAAAGAAGGCGGTAGGTTGTATAAAATAATATGAAATAAAAATAGAAATGAAAGTCATTTTTGATTGGATCTGGAATCCACTTTTGAATTCGGTATGGCTAAAAGGTCTTCCTATGTTATACTATTTAATTCTTGACGATGAATCGATTTGATAGCTTAGATATTGTTATTCATGATATTGATCCGGTTCGATTACATCGAGATGTAATTCATCCCATTGAATTTACAGACGAAATCTTTATAATCTCTATGGGATTAAATCCCGAGTTATTGCGAATTAAACAAAAATGAAATAATGCTATTATGGAAGTAAATATTCTTGCATTTATTGCTACTGCACTGTTCATTCTAGTCCCTACTGCTTTTTTACTTATAATATACGTAAAAACAGTAAGTCAAAGTGATTAATTTGGATTAAACTTGACCCTTTGGTTCTTATCAATGATTGAAGAAAAAAAAAAAGGAAAAGGGTTCCAATTTCGCGTCTTAAACGAAATGAGTGAATCATAATTAGCAGTATTTTATGAGATCAGTATTCTATAAGAGACGATAGTATGGTAGAAAGAAAAATATTTTTCTTTCTACCATACTATCTAATATAATTATTGTACTTATAAGGTTTACTATATGAAGATATAGGTTAATTTGATAGAGACCGATATACATTATTATTTCCATATATATAGATATATATTACATATCTAATGTACATAGTATCCCAATTTTCTTTCTTTTCTTCATCTATTTCTATTTGATTCTGTTTAATTTGTCTTGATTCCAATCAATCAGAAATAATTGAAAAATAACTCTTACGATTCTAATTCCTAAATTGATTCTTTTTTTTTAGTATGAATCCCGATATCCATTGAAAGAACGAATCAATGAAAAAAAAGCTTTGCAAAACGGTCTATAAAAAATTTGATACGGTTTGATTCCTAAACTCAATTAGTAGGACTTCTAGAGACCACTTCTTCCCCATACTACAAGTGAAAGGGAAAATGTAAAGACTACCATTAAAGCAGCCCAAGCGAGACTTACTATATCCATGTAAATTATGTCCTCTATCTCTATCAATATGAAGAAATTATTCAATTCTTGTTCACTAATAATAGTAAAATAACCGGCGCAGAGTCAAAAAGGAATAAGGAATTCTGACTTAACATCGTTGATGAAAGAATCCAATTCTAACAGGTTCTTATAAAATTTCGAGTAGAATCGGATAAAGATTAAACACACGCAAAATTCGTGGGGGATGCTTTTGAAGTATCAAAGGAATGTTACTAACATGTAGGAATAATAAGACCCATTTTTTTTGTTACCTTTCATTACAGTCTTTGATTGGACCTATGAAAAAATCGAAGGCGTTCTATTACGTTCTTGACTCGAAGTTACTGAAAGATCAAAATTAATTTGATTTCTACCTATCTAAATTAGAATAACTAATTTAGAATAATAATATATAAAAAACTATATAAATAAAATAAGAGTTAAATAGAAAAGAAATAAGTAAAAGACAATTTTCCATTTAATCGAATTAAAATGGAATGAATGCCGGAGTATTCAAAGACTTTCAGGAGTATGTATACAAAACATCTCTCGTCCCCTATGCAAGAGAGAATAAAATTGAATTAGATTATCCCTCCGGCTATCCAATAATTTGTAGACACTCCATTAGTAGGAGAAGGGCTATCGTATCAAGATTTATTAGTTTTTTTTTCACTACTAGTGAAACCCTAGCGCAAGTATTTACAGCATTTTAGAGAACCCCGAATGCTTATAATCAAGCAAATACCAAGAGTCCCTTTCTTCCACTTACTTCTGGTGGAAAAAAATTGTCAAGTTATATCATAAAAACAGGATAAGTCATTTCGATTCTTTTGTTGATCAGGCGACACCCGGATTTGAACTGGGGAAAAGAGGATTTGCAGTCCCCCGCCTTACCGCTCGGCCATGCCGCCAAAACGATACAAAATATATAAAAAAATTCCCCTTACCCTTTTTTATTGTACTTAGATTCTATTTTGAATCCCGTTTTCCTTAATCCCTTGTCTAAAAGAAATCTTTTTTTTTGTTTGGATCCACCCCCCCGGTTGATTGTATAGTATCTTAAAACACACAATATCTCAAAACTTTCCTTGTATTTTCTATTGAAAAACCACATTTTGTTTTTCAGTCACAAAAATGAAGTAAAAATGAGTACAAATTTGAACCATTAACTATGTTAATGTGACTTCACGAACGATTCTTGAATTTGAATCTAAAATTTCATTTCCCTAATGATATAAGAAAATCAAAATTAATACATAACTAATCGATCTCAATTTTGTTTTTTTCAATAAAAAAAAGCCCTCTCAATTTCAATTATAA